ATTAGTGACTAATCAGCCCATGCTCACACATAACTGTGCTGTCATACCCTTGGTATTTTTTTATTTTGGGGGATGCTTGGACTCAGCTATGGCCGTCAGAGGCCCCGACCCGGAGCATATATTGTAGCTGGACTTAACTGCACTTTGAGCACCAGCATAATGGTAAGCGTGGACATTACAGTCAATGGTTACAGGACATAATTATATTATATATCCCCCCCTCGTAAAAATTCCCCCCTTAAATACTTACCACCACTTTTAACAGACTTTTCCCTAGTTGCTTATTTAAATTTTTCACACTTCCAATACTCAAATTAGCACTCAAAATAAAGTCAATATATAAGCGCGGCCCCCCCCCCCCGTTGATGTAGCTTAACCCAAAGCAAGGCACTGAAAATGCCTAGATGAGTCTCCCAACTCCATAAACACATAGGTTTGGTCCCAGCCTTCCTGTTAACTCTTAATAAACTTACACATGCAAGCATCCACACCCCAGTGAGAATGCCCTCTAGGTTATTAGAACTAAGAGGAGCTGGCATCAAGCACACACTCTGTAGCTCACGACGCCTTGCTTAACCACACCCCCACGGGAAACAGCAGTGACAAAAATTAAGCCATAAACGAAAGTTTGACTAAGTTATATTAATTAGGGTTGGTAAATCTCGTGCCAGCCACCGCGGTCATACGATTAACCCAAGCTAACAGGAGTACGGCGTAAAACGTGTTAAAGCACCATACCAAATAGGGTTAAATTCTAATTAAGCTGTAAAAAGCCATGATTAAGATAAAAATAAATGACGAAAGTGACCCTACAACAGCCGATGCACTATAGCTAAGACCCAAACTGGGATTAGATACCCCACTATGCTTAGCCCTAAACACAGATAATTATATAAACAAAATTATTCGCCAGAGTACTACCAGCAACAGCTTAAAACTCAAAGGACTTGGCGGTGCTTTATATCCTTCTAGAGGAGCCTGTTCTATAATCGATAAACCCCGATAAACCTCACCAATTCTTGCTAATACAGTCTATATACCGCCATCTTCAGCAAACCCTAAAAAGGAAAAAAAGTAAGCGTAACCATGATACATAAAAACGTTAGGTCAAGGTGTAACCTATGAAATGGGAAGAAATGGGCTACATTCTCTACACTAAGAGAACCAAACACGAAAGTTATTATGAAACCAATAACCAAAGGAGGATTTAGCAGTAAACTAAGAATAGAGTGCTTAGTTGAATTAGGCCATGAAGCACGCACACACCGCCCGTCACCCTCCTCAAATGGATTTAATGCATCTAACCTTATTTAAACACACTAGTTACATGAGAGGAGACAAGTCGTAACAAGGTAAGCATACTGGAAAGTGTGCTTGGATAAATCAAGATATAGCTTAAACAAAGCATCCAGTTTACACCTAGAAGACTTCATTCATTATGAATATCTTGAACTAAACCTAGCCCAAAGATACCCTATTAACTAAACAACCAAGATAGAATAAAACAAAACATTTATTCCCAATTTAAAGTATAGGAGATAGAAATCTAAGTACGGCGCTATAGAGAAAGTACCGCAAGGGAACGATGAAAGAAAAAACTAAAAGTATAAAAAAGCAAAGATTACCCCTTGTACCTCTTGCATAATGAATTAACTAGTATAAGACTTAACAAAATGAATTTTAGCTAAGCAGCCCGAAACCAGACGAGCTACTCACAAACAGTTTACCAAGAACTAACTCATCTATGTGGCAAAATAGTGAGAAGATTTGTAAGTAGAGGTGACACGCCTAACGAGCCTGGTGATAGCTGGTTGTCCAGAAAATGAATCTAAGTTCAGCTTTAAAGATACCAAAAAATTCAATTAAATCTTACTGTAACTTTAAAAGTTAGTCTAAAAAGGTACAGCCTTTTAGAAACGGATACAACCTTAACTAGAGAGTAAAATTTAACACTACCATAGTAGGCCTAAAAGCAGCCACCAATTAAGAAAGCGTTAAAGCTCAACAACAAAAATTGAATAGATCCCAATAATAAATAACTAACTCCTAGCCCCAATACTGGACTAATCTATTATAGAATAGAAGCAATAATGTTAGTATGAGTAACAAGAAAAACTTTCTCCTTGCATAAGTCTAAGTCAGTGCCTGATAATATTCTGACCACTAACAGCTAATAAAAATAACCCAACAATAAATAATTTATTAGTTATACTGTTAATCCAACACAGGAGTGCATCTAAGGAAAGATTAAAAGAAGTAAAAGGAACTCGGCAAACACAAACCCCGCCTGTTTACCAAAAACATCACCTCCAGCATCCCCAGTATTGGAGGCACTGCCTGCCCAGTGACAACTGTTTAACGGCCGCGGTATCCTGACCGTGCAAAGGTAGCATAATCATTTGTTCTCTAAATAAGGACTTGTATGAATGGCCACACGAGGGTTTTACTGTCTCTTACTTCCAATCAGTGAAATTGACCTTCCCGTGAAGAGGCGGGAATACACAAATAAGACGAGAAGACCCTATGGAGCTTTAACTAACCAACCCAAAGAAAATAAATTTAACCATTAAGGAGTAACAATAATCTTCATGAGTTGGTAGTTTCGGTTGGGGTGACCTCGGAGAATAAAAAAACCTCCGAACGATTTTAAAGACTAGACCCACAAGTCAAATCACTCTATCGCTCATTGATCCAAAAACTTGATCAACGGAACAAGTTACCCTAGGGATAACAGCGCAATCCTATTCAAGAGTCCATATCGACAATAGGGTTTACGACCTCGATGTTGGATCAGGACATCCTGATGGTGCAACCGCTATCAAAGGTTCGTTTGTTCAACGATTAAAGTCCTACGTGATCTGAGTTCAGACCGGAGCAATCCAGGTCGGTTTCTATCTATTACGTATTTCTCCCAGTACGAAAGGACAAGAGAAATAAGGCCAACTTTAAATTAAGCGCCTTAAGACAACCAATGACAGCATCTCAATTAATAACACAAAACCCTGCCCTAGAACAGGGCCTAGTTAAGGTGGCAGAGCCCGGTAATTGCGTAAAACTTAAACTTTTACATCCAGAGATTCAAATCCTCTCCTTAACAAAATGTTCATAATTAACATCTTAATACTAATTATTCCTATCCTATTGGCCGTAGCATTCCTTACATTAGTGGAACGAAAAGTTCTAGGCTACATACAACTCCGAAAAGGCCCAAATGTCGTAGGTCCATACGGCCTACTCCAACCCATCGCCGATGCAATCAAACTTTTCACTAAAGAACCACTACGACCCGCCACATCCTCAGCCTCAATATTTATCCTAGCACCCATCATAGCTCTAGGCCTAGCCCTAACCATGTGAATCCCTCTACCAATACCCTATCCCCTTATTAACATAAACCTAGGAATCCTATTTATACTAGCTATATCAAGCCTAGCCGTATATTCTATTCTCTGATCAGGCTGAGCCTCCAACTCAAAATATGCGCTAATCGGAGCCCTACGAGCAGTAGCACAAACAATCTCTTATGAAGTAACACTAGCAATCATCCTATTATCAGTACTCCTAATAAGTGGATCCTTTACCCTCTCCACACTAATTATTACACAAGAACAAATATGACTAATCCTCCCAGCATGACCTCTAGCAATAATATGATTTATCTCAACATTAGCAGAAACAAACCGAGCTCCATTTGATCTAACCGAAGGGGAATCAGAGCTAGTCTCGGGTTTCAACGTAGAATATGCAGCAGGACCATTTGCCCTCTTCTTTATAGCAGAATACGCAAACATCATCATGATAAACATCTTTACAGCAATTTTATTCCTAGGAACATCCTACAACCCACACATACCAGAACTCTACACAATCAACTTTATCATTAAATCCCTGCTACTCACAATATCATTCCTATGAATCCGAGCATCCTACCCTCGATTCCGCTATGACCAACTAATACATTTATTATGAAAAAATTTTCTACCCCTAACACTAGCCCTATGCATGTGACATGTATCACTGCCCATCCTTACATCAGGCATCCCGCCACTGACATAAGAAATATGTCTGACAAAAGAGTTACTTTGATAGAGTAAATAATAGAGGTTCAAACCCTCTTATTTCTAGAACTATAGGAATTGAACCTACTCCTAAGAATCCAAAACTCTCCGTGCTCCCAATTACACCAAATTCTATTAGTAAGGTCAGCTAATTAAGCTATCGGGCCCATACCCCGAAAATGTTGGTTTATACCCTTCCCGTACTAATAAACCCAATCATCTTTATTATTATTCTATCAACCATTATACTAGGAACCATTATTGTCATAATTAGTTCTCACTGACTACTTGTCTGAATCGGATTTGAAATAAATATACTCGCCATCATCCCCATCATAATAAAAAATCATAACCCACGAGCTACAGAAGCATCAACTAAATATTTTCTAACTCAATCAACAGCCTCAATACTACTAATAATAGCCGTCATCATCAACCTAATATTCTCAGGCCAATGGACCGTAATAAAACTATTTAACCCAATAGCCTCAATACTTATAACAATAGCCCTAGCTATGAAACTAGGAATAGCCCCATTTCACTTCTGAGTCCCAGAAGTAACACAAGGTATCCCCCTATCCTCAGGCCTAATCCTACTGACATGACAAAAACTAGCACCTATATCTGTACTCTACCAAATCTTCCCATCAATTAACCTAAACCTGATCCTAACCCTGTCAATTCTATCAATCCTAATTGGAGGCTGAGGAGGACTGAACCAAACACAACTCCGAAAAATCATAGCCTATTCATCAATTGCTCACATAGGCTGAATAACAGCAGTACTACCATATAACCCCACCATAACACTACTAAACTTAACTATCTATATTATTATAACTTCCACCATATTCACCATATTCATGGCCAATTCCACCACCACCACCCTATCACTATCACACACATGAAATAAAACACCCATTATAACCATCCTAATTCTTGCTACCCTCCTATCCATAGGAGGACTCCCTCCCCTATCTGGGTTCATACCAAAATGAATAATTATCCAAGAAATAACAAAAAACAACAGCATCATTCTACCCACTTTCATAGCAATTACAGCTCTACTAAACCTATATTTTTACATACGACTCACATACTCTACCACACTAACAATATTCCCCTCTACAAACAACATAAAAATAAAATGACAATTTCCCCTTATGAAAAAAATAACTCTTCTACCAACAATAGTCGTATTATCTACCATAACACTACCACTCACACCAATACTATCAGTATTAGAATAGGAATTTAGGTTAAACAGACCAAGAGCCTTCAAAGCCCTAAGCAAGTATAATTTACTTAATTCCTGATAAGGATTGCAAGACTACACCTTACATCAATTGAATGCAAATCAACCACTTTAATTAAGCTAAATCCTCACTAGACTGGTGGGCCCTACCCCCACGAAACTTTAGTTAACAGCTAAACACCCTAATTAACTGGCTTCAATCTACTTCTCCCGCCGCAAGAAAAAAAAGGCGGGAGAAGCCCCGGCAGAATTGAAGCTGCTTCTCTGAATTTGCAATTCAACGTGTAAACTCACCACAGGGCTTGGTAAAAAGAGGAGTCAAACCTCTGTCTTTAGATTTACAGTCTAATGCTTTACTCAGCCATTTTACCCATGTTCATTAACCGCTGACTATTCTCAACCAACCATAAAGATATCGGTACCCTTTACCTACTATTTGGTGCCTGGGCCGGTATAGTAGGAACAGCTCTAAGCCTTCTAATTCGCGCTGAATTAGGCCAACCCGGAACTCTACTCGGAGACGACCAAATCTACAACGTAGTTGTAACCGCACACGCATTTGTAATAATCTTCTTTATAGTAATGCCAATCATAATTGGAGGATTCGGTAATTGACTTGTTCCCCTAATAATTGGTGCCCCCGATATAGCGTTTCCCCGAATAAATAATATAAGCTTTTGACTCCTTCCTCCCTCATTTCTATTACTCCTCGCATCCTCTATAGTTGAAGCTGGGGCAGGAACAGGCTGGACCGTATACCCTCCCTTAGCAGGCAACCTAGCCCATGCAGGAGCCTCAGTAGACCTAACTATCTTCTCTTTACACTTAGCAGGGGTTTCCTCAATTTTAGGAGCCATCAACTTCATTACAACAATCATCAACATAAAGCCCCCCGCAATGTCACAATACCAAACCCCTCTATTCGTATGATCTGTAATAATTACCGCCGTACTATTACTCCTCTCACTCCCTGTGCTAGCAGCCGGCATCACGATATTATTAACGGACCGGAACCTAAACACAACTTTCTTCGACCCGGCAGGAGGAGGAGACCCCATTCTATACCAACACCTATTCTGATTCTTTGGACACCCCGAAGTCTATATTTTAATTTTACCTGGATTTGGAATAATCTCCCATATTGTAACCTACTACTCAGGAAAAAAGGAACCATTCGGATATATAGGAATAGTTTGGGCTATAATGTCAATCGGATTTTTAGGTTTTATCGTATGAGCTCACCATATATTCACAGTCGGAATAGATGTCGACACACGAGCCTACTTCACATCGGCCACTATAATTATTGCTATCCCAACCGGTGTAAAAGTCTTCAGCTGATTGGCAACACTTCATGGAGGTAATATCAAGTGATCTCCTGCTATAATGTGAGCCCTAGGCTTTATTTTCTTATTTACAGTAGGAGGTTTAACTGGAATTGTCTTAGCCAACTCTTCTCTCGATATTGTTCTTCACGACACATACTACGTTGTCGCACATTTCCACTATGTTTTATCAATAGGAGCTGTATTTGCTATTATAGGAGGATTTGTCCATTGATTCCCGCTATTCTCAGGCTATACTCTCAACGATACATGAGCCAAAATCCACTTCGCAATCATATTTGTAGGCGTCAATATAACCTTCTTCCCACAACACTTTCTAGGACTATCCGGCATGCCTCGACGATACTCCGACTACCCAGATGCATATACAATATGAAATACTATCTCATCAATAGGCTCATTTATTTCTTTAACAGCAGTTATACTAATAGTTTTCATCATCTGAGAAGCATTTGCATCTAAACGAGAAGTTTTAACTGTAGACTTAACCACGACAAATCTAGAATGGTTAAACGGATGTCCTCCACCATACCACACATTTGAAGAACCCACCTACGTCAATCTAAAATAAGAAAGGAAGGAATCGAACCCCCTATTATTGGTTTCAAGCCAACATCATAACCTCTATGTCTCTCTCAATAAGCGAGGTGTTAGTAAAACGTTATATAACTTTGTCAAAGTTAAGTTACAAGTGAAAGCCCTGTACACCTCATATGGCATATCCCATACAACTAGGCTTCCAAGATGCAACATCACCAATCATAGAGGAACTACTTCACTTTCATGATCACACACTAATAATTGTCTTCTTAATTAGCTCATTAGTACTTTACATTATTTCACTAATACTAACAACAAAGCTGACTCATACAAGCACAATAGATGCACAAGAAGTAGAGACAATCTGAACTATTTTGCCCGCTATTATCTTAATTCTAATTGCTCTTCCTTCTTTACGGATTTTATATATAATGGATGAAATCAATAACCCATCCCTTACAGTAAAAACCATAGGACATCAATGATACTGAAGCTATGAATACACAGATTATGAGGACTTAAGCTTCGACTCCTACATAATTCCAACATCAGAATTAAAGCCAGGGGAGCTACGACTATTAGAAGTCGATAATCGAGTTGTACTACCAATAGAAATAACAATCCGAATGCTAGTCTCCTCTGAAGACGTACTACACTCATGAGCCGTACCCTCTCTAGGACTAAAAACAGACGCAATCCCAGGCCGTCTAAACCAAACAACCCTTATATCGACCCGTCCAGGCCTATACTACGGCCAATGCTCAGAAATTTGCGGATCAAACCACAGTTTCATACCCATTGTCCTTGAGTTAGTTCCACTAAAATATTTTGAAAAATGATCTGCATCAATACTATAAAATCACTAAGAAGCTATATAGCACTAACCTTTTAAGTTAGAGATTGAGAGCAATACACTCTCCTTAGTGACATGCCGCAACTAGATACGTCAACATGACTGACAATAATCTTATCAATATTCTTGACCCTCTTTATCATCTTTCAATTAAAAATTTCAAAACACAACTTTTACTACAATCCAGAACTGACACCAACAAAAATATTAAAACAAAACACCCCTTGAGAAATAAAATGAACGAAAATTTATTTGCCTCTTTTATTACCCCTATAATTTTAGGTCTCCCCCTCGTAACCCTTATTGTGCTATTTCCCAGCCTACTATTCCCAACATCAAATCGACTAGTAAGCAATCGTTTTGTAACTCTCCAACAATGAATTCTCCAACTTGTATCAAAACAAATAATGAGCATTCACAATTCCAAAGGACAAACATGAACATTAATACTAATATCTCTAATCCTATTTATCGGATCAACAAACCTACTAGGCCTATTGCCTCATTCATTCACACCAACAACACAACTATCAATAAACCTAGGCATAGCCATTCCCCTGTGAGCAGGAGCTGTAATTACAGGATTCCGCAATAAAACTAAAGCATCACTCGCCCATTTCTTACCCCAAGGAACACCCACCCCTCTAATCCCAATACTAGTAATTATTGAAACTATCAGCCTTTTTATCCAACCTATAGCCCTCGCCGTGCGATTGACAGCTAACATCACTGCAGGACACCTATTAATTCACTTAATTGGGGGAGCTACACTTGCACTAATAAGCATTAGCACTACAACAGCTCTAATTACATTCATCATTCTAATCCTACTAACAATTCTAGAATTTGCAGTAGCTATAATCCAAGCCTATGTATTCACTCTCCTAGTCAGCCTATATCTGCATGACAACACATAATGACACACCAAACTCATGCTTATCACATAGTAAACCCAAGCCCTTGACCTCTTACAGGAGCTTTGTCCGCCCTCTTAATAACATCCGGCTTAACCATGTGATTTCACTTTAATTCAACGACTCTATTAATAATTGGCCTAACAACAAATATACTAACAATATATCAATGATGACGGGATGTTATCCGAGAAAGCACCTTCCAAGGGCATCATACCCCAGCTGTCCAAAAAGGCCTCCGTTACGGAATAATCCTTTTTATTATCTCCGAAGTCTTATTCTTTACCGGATTTTTCTGAGCATTCTACCATTCAAGCCTCGCCCCCACCCCTGAACTAGGCGGCTGCTGACCCCCAACAGGCATTCATCCACTAAACCCCTTAGAAGTTCCACTGCTTAACACCTCTGTCCTACTGGCCTCCGGAGTTTCTATTACCTGAGCCCATCATAGTCTAATAGAAGGAGACCGAAAGCACATGTTACAAGCCCTGTTTATCACCATCACATTAGGGGTCTATTTTACACTACTACAAGCCTCAGAGTACTATGAAGCACCTTTTACTATCTCCGACGGAGTCTACGGCTCAACTTTTTTCGTAGCCACAGGCTTCCACGGCCTCCACGTCATCATTGGATCCACCTTCTTAATTGTCTGCTTCTTCCGCCAACTAAAATTTCATTTTACTTCTAGCCACCACTTCGGCTTTGAAGCCGCTGCCTGATACTGACATTTCGTAGATGTAGTCTGACTTTTCCTCTATGTTTCTATCTATTGATGAGGCTCCTGTTCTTTTAGTATTAATTAGTACAGCTGACTTCCAATCAGCTAGTTTCGGTCTAGCCCGAAAAAGAATAATAAATTTAATACTAGCCCTCCTGACCAATTTTACGCTGGCTACTCTACTTGTCATCATCGCATTCTGACTTCCCCAACTAAATGCATACTCTGAAAAAACAAGTCCATACGAATGTGGATTTGACCCCATAGGATCAGCCCGCCTTCCCTTCTCCATAAAATTCTTTCTAGTAGCCATCACATTCCTCTTATTTGACCTAGAAATCGCACTCCTCTTACCACTACCATGAGCCTCACAAACAACAAACCTAAACATAATACTTACCATAGCCCTATTCCTAATTATTCTGCTAGCTGTAAGCCTAGCCTACGAGTGAACTCAAAAAGGACTAGAATGAACCGAATATGGTACTTAGTTTAAAATAAAATAAATGATTTCGACTCATTAGATTGTGATTCAATTTACAATTACCAAATGTCTATAGTATATATAAACATTATAATAGCATTCACAGTATCTCTTGTAGGACTACTAATATATCGATCCCACCTAATATCTTCCCTTCTGTGCTTAGAAGGAATAATATTATCTCTATTCGTTATAGCAGCCCTAACAATCCTCAATTCACATTTTACACTAGCTAGCATAATACCGATCATCCTACTAGTCTTCGCAGCCTGCGAAGCAGCCCTAGGTTTATCTCTGCTAGTAATAGTATCAAATACATATGGTACTGATTATGTACAAAACCTCAACCTACTCCAATGCTAAAATACATTATTCCAACAATCATACTCATACCCCTAACCTGACTATCAAAAAATAGTATAATTTGGGTTAACTCCACAGCACACAGCCTTTTAATCAGCTTTACAAGCCTTCTCCTTATAAACCAGTTTGGCGACAACAGCCTTAATTTTTCACTAATATTTTTCTCCGACTCCCTATCCACTCCACTACTAATTTTAACCATATGACTCCTCCCCCTAATACTAATAGCTAGCCAACATCACCTGTCAAAAGAAAACCTAACCCGAAAAAAACTATTTATCACCATGCTAATTTTACTACAACTATTCCTAATTATAACCTTTACCGCCATAGAACTAATTTTCTTTTATATTCTATTTGAAGCAACACTAGTCCCAACACTTATTATTATCACCCGATGGGGGAACCAAACAGAACGCTTAAATGCCGGACTCTATTTCCTATTCTATACATTAGCTGGCTCCTTACCCCTATTAGTCGCACTAATCTATATCCAAAATACAGTAGGATCCCTAAACTTCCTAATACTCCAATACTGAGTACAACCCATGCATAACTCTTGATCTAATGTCTTCATATGACTAGCATGTATAATAGCTTTCATAGTAAAAATACCACTATACGGCCTTCACCTTTGACTGCCTAAAGCCCACGTAGAAGCCCCCATCGCAGGCTCCATGGTCCTTGCAGCAATCCTACTGAAACTAGGGGGATACGGTATGCTACGAATTACACTAATCCTAAACCCTATAACCGACTTTATAGCATACCCATTCATTATACTCTCTCTATGAGGCATAATTATAACTAGCTCAATCTGCCTTCGTCAAACGGACCTGAAATCACTCATTGCATACTCCTCTGTAAGCCACATAGCACTAGTTATCGTAGCCATCCTCATCCAGACACCTTGAAGCTACATAGGAGCAACCGCCCTTATAATTGCCCACGGCCTCACATCATCCATACTTTTCTGCCTAGCAAACTCAAACTACGAACGAATTCACAGCCGAACTATAATTCTAGCTCGAGGCCTACAAACGCTCCTTCCACTAATAGCCACCTGATGACTACTAGCAAGCTTAACCAACTTAGCTTTACCCCCAACAATCAACTTAATTGGAGAACTATTTGTAGTAATGTCAACCTTTTCATGATCTAACATTACAATTATTCTAATAGGAGTAAATATAGTAATCACCGCCCTATATTCCCTATACATGCTAATTATAACTCAACGAGGAAAATATACCTACCACATTAATAATATCTCACCTTCCTTTACACGAGAAAATGCACTCATATCACTGCACATCCTACCCCTACTACTTCTATCCTTGAACCCAAAAATTATTCTAGGACCTCTATACTGTAAATATAGTTTAACAAAAACATTAGATTGTGAATCTAATAATAGAAACTCATTACCTTCTTATTTACCGAAAAAGCATGCAAGAACTGCTAATTCTATGCTCCCATATCTAATAATATGGCTTTTTCGAACTTTTAAAGGATAGTAGTTATCCGTTGGTCTTAGGAACCAAAAAATTGGTGCAACTCCAAATAAAAGTAATAAACATATTCGCCTCATTCTCACTAATTACTTTACTCTTACTAACAATACCCATTATAATAATAAGCTTTAACACCTACAAATCTTCCAATTACCCACTCTACGTAAAAACAACTATCTCATATGCCTTCATTACCAGTATAATTCCCACAATAATATTCATTTACTCAGGCCAAGAACTAATCATTTCAAACTGACACTGACTAACCATCCAAACCCTCAAATTATCCCTCAGCTTTAAAATAGACTACTTCTCAATAATATTTGTCCCAGTAGCGCTATTCGTTACATGATCTATTATAGAATTCTCAATATGATACATACACTCAGACCCCAATATTAACAAATTCTTCAAATACCTACTCCTATTCCTCATCACCATGCTCATCCTTGTAACCGCAAACAACCTCTTCCAGCTATTCATTGGCTGAGAAGGTGTTGGAATCATATCATTTCTACTCATCGGATGATGGTACGGACGAGCAGACGCAAACACAGCAGCCCTACAAGCAGTCCTATATAACCGCATCGGCGACATTGGTTTTATTCTAGCAATGGCATGATTTCTAACAAGCCTCAATACCTGAGACCTCCAACAGATCTTCATACTAAACCCAAAAGACTCAAACATACCCTTGATCGGACTAGTATTAGCTGCAACTGGAAAATCCGCCCAATTTGGCCTCCACCCATGACTTCCCTCTGCAATAGAAGGCCCAACTCCCGTCTCAGCACTACTCCATTCAAGCACAATAGTGGTAGCAGGTATTTTCCTACTAATCCGCTTCTACCCACTCACAGAAAACAATAAATATATTCAATCTATTACATTATGCTTAGGAGCCATCACCACATTATTCACAGCAATATGCGCCCTCACCCAAAATGATATTAAGAAAATCATCGCCTTCTCTACATCCAGCCAACTAGGCCTTATAATAGTAACAATTGGCATTAACCAACCTTACCTAGCATTTCTCCACATCTGCACCCACGCCTTTTTCAAAGCTATACTATTCATATGTTCCGGTTCCATTATTCACAGTCTAAACGACGAACAAGACATCCGAAAAATAGGAGGCCTATTTAAAGCCATACCATTCACTACAACAGCCCTCATTGTTGGCAGTCTCGCACTAACAGGAATGCCCTTCCTCACAGGATTCTACTCCAAAGACCTAATCATCGAAGCCGCCAACACGTCTTATACCAACGCCTGAGCCCTTTTAATAACACTAATCGCCACCTCTTTCACAGCCATCTACAGCACCCGTATTATTTTCTTCGCACTTCTAGGACAACCCCGATTCCCAACCCTAATTAACATCAACGAAAACAATCCCCTCCTGATCAACTCTATTAAACGCTTAATAATTGGAAGCCTCTTCGCAGGCTACATTATCTCCAATAACATTCCCCCAACAACAGTCCCCCAAATAACCATGCCCTACTACCTAAAAACAACAGCCCTAACCGTTACAATCCTCGGCTTTATCCTAGCCCTAGAAATCAGCAATATAACTAAAAACCTAAAATATCACTACCCCTCAAACGCCTTCAAATTCTCGACCTTACTAGGATATTTTCCCACAATCATACACCGCCTAGCTCCATACATAAATCTATCTATAAGCCAAAAATCAGCATCCTCCCTTCTAGACCTAATCTGACTAGAAGCCATCTTGCCAAAAAGCATCTCATTTGCTCAAATAAAAGCATCCACCCTGGTCACAAACCAAAAAGGCCTAATCAAACTATACTTCCTATCCTTCCTAATCACAATCCTTATTAGCATAATCCTATTTAATTTCCACGAGTAATTTCTATAATAACCACAACACCAATAAATAAAGATCACCCAGTTACAATAACTAATCAAGTACCATAACTGTATAAAGCCGCAATCCCCATGGCCTCTTCACTAAAAAACCCAGAATCCCCTGTATCATAAATCACCCAATCTCCCAAACCATTAAACTCAAACACAATCTCCACTTCTTTATCCTTTAAAACATAATAAACCATAAAAAACTCTATCAACAAGCCAGTAACAAATGCCCCTAAAACAGCCTTATTAGAAAGCCAAATCTCAGGATACTGTTCTGTAGCTATAGCCGTTGTATAACCAAAAACTACCATTATACCCCCCAAATAAATTAAAAAAACCATCAACCCCAAAAAGGACCCACCAAAATTCAACACAATTCCACAACCAACCCCACCACTCACAATTAACCCCAACCCCCCATAAATAGGCGAAGGTTTCGAAGAAAACCCTACAAAACCTATCACAAAGACAACACTTAAAATAAATACAATGTATAGTATCATTATTCTTACATGGAATCTAACCATGACTAATGATATGAAAAACCATCGTTGTCATTCAACTACAAGAACACTAATGACTAACATTCGAAAGTCCCACCCACTAATAAAGATTGTAAACAATGCATTCATTGACCTTCCAGCTCCATCAAACATTTCATCATGATGAAACTTCGGTTCCCTCCTGGGAGTCTGCTTAATCCTACAAATCCTCACAGGCCTATTCCTAGCAATGCACTACACATCCGACACAACAACAGCATTCTCCTCCGTTACCCATATCTGCCGAGACGTAAACTACGGCTGAATTATCCGATACATACACGCTAACGGAGCTTCAATATTTTTCATCTGCTTATATATGCACGTAGGACGAGGCTTATATTATGGGTCTTACACTTTTCTAGAAACATGAAACATTGGAGTAATTCTCCTACTTACGGTAATAGCTACAGCATTCATAGGATACGTGTTACCATGAGGACAAATATCATTTTGAGGAGCAACAGTCATTACCAACCTCCTATCAGCAATCCCATATATCGGCACAAATCTAGTCGAATGAATCTGAGGCGGATTCTCAGTAGACAAAGCAACCCTTACCCGATTTTTCGCCTTCCATTTTATCCTTCCATTTATTATCACAGCAATTGCCATAGTTCATCTACTATTCCTCCACGAAACAGGTTCCAACAACCCAACAGGAATTTCCTCAGACATAGACAAAATTCCATTCCACCCCTACTACACCATTAAAGATATCCTAGGAGCCCTATTACTAATTCTAGCCCTAATACTACTAGTACTATTCGCACCCGACCTCCTCGGAGACCCAGACAACTACACCCCAGCAAATCCACTTAACACGCCTCCCCACATCAAACCCGAATGATACTTCTTATTTGCATACGCAATTTTACGATCAATCCCCAACAAACTAGGAGGAGTACTAGCCCTAGCCTTCTCCATCCTAATCCTCATTCTAATTCCCCTACTACACACCTCCAAACAACGAAGCATAATATTCCGACCACTCAGCCAATGCCTATTCTGAGCCTTAGTAGCAGACCTACTAACACTCACATGAATTGGAGGACAACCAGTCGAACACCCATACATCACCATTGGGCAACTAGCATCTATCATGTACTTTCTTCTCATCCTAGTACTAATACCAACAGCCGGCACAATTGAAAACAAATTACTAAAATGAAGACAGGTCTTTGTAGTACATCTAATACACTGGTCTTGTAAACCAGAAAAGGAGAACAACCAACCTCCCTAAGACTCAAGGAAGAAACTGTAGTCTCACCGTCAACCCCCAAAGCTGAAGTTCTATTTAAACTATTCCCTGAACTCTTAATATAGTTCCATAAATGTAAAGAGCCTTGTCAGTATTAAATTTATTAAAAATTCCAATATCCAACACAGACTTTGTACCCCAACCAAATATTACAAACACCACTAGCCAACAGCACACACCCCATACACATATCACAGAATGTACTACCCAAGCAGGGTAAGTACATAATATTAATGTATTGAGGACATAATATGTATATAGTACATTAAATTATATGCCCCATGCGTATAAGCAAGTACATAACAATCACTGATAGTACATAATACATACAATTACTAGCTGTGTACAACACTTTATGTCAAGCTCATTCTTAACAATGTACGTGTTCCCTCCATTAGATCGCGAGCTTGATTACCATGCCGCGTGAAACCAGCAACCCGCTAGGCAAAGGACCCCTCTTCTCGCTCCGGGCCCATGAATTGTGGGGGTCGCTATTTAATGAACTTTATCAGACATCTGGTTCTTTCTTCAGGGCCATCTCACCTAAAACCGTCCATTCTTTCCTCTTAAATAAGACATCTCGATGG